TTACAGAAGCAATAACGGTAAATGCACCAGAATTATTAGAGAATATTCAAATACCTCGAAGAGCCAGCTATATTAGGGTAATTATGTTAGAATTGAGCCGTATAGCTTCTCACTTGTTATGGCTTGGACCTTTTATGGCAGATCTCGGCGCACAGACTCCTTTTTTCTACATTTTTAGAGAGAGAGAATTGATATATGATCTTTTTGAGGCTGCTACAGGTATGCGAATGATGCATAATTACTTTCGTATCGGAGGAGTAGCTGCCGATCTACCTTATGGATGGATGGATAAATGTTTAGATTTCTGTGATTATTTTTTACGAGGAATTGTTGAATATCAACAACTTATTACACGAAATCCTATTTTTTTAGAACGAGTTGAAGGAGTCGGTTTTATTAGCGGAGAAGAAGCTGTAAATTGGGGCTTATCGGGACCAATGTTACGAGGTTCTGGAATACAATGGGATCTTCGTAAAATTGATCCTTATGAATCTTACAATCAATTCGATTGGAAAGTACAATGGCAAAAAGAAGGAGATTCATTAGCTCGGTATTTAGTACGAATTGGTGAGATGAGGGAATCTATCAAAATTATTCAACAGGCTGTAGAGAAAATTCCTGGAGGACCTTATGAGAATTTAGAAGTCCGACGCTTTAATAAAACAAAGAATTCCGAATGGAATGATTTTGAATATCGATTTCTTGGTAAAAAACCTTCACCCAATTTTGAATTATCAAAGCAAGAACTTTATGTAAGAGTAGAAGCTCCAAAAGGTGAATTAGGAATTTATCTGGTAGGAGATGATAGTCTTTTCCCCTGGAGATGGAAAATACGTCCACCGGGTTTTATTAATTTGCAAATTCTTCCTCAGCTAGTTAAAAAAATGAAATTGGCTGATATCATGACGATATTAGGTAGTATAGATATCATTATGGGGGAAGTTGATCGTTGAAATGATAATAGATAGGGTAGACGTAGAAACTATTAATTCTTTTTCGAAATTGGAATTATTAAAAGAAGTCTATGGACTGATATGGATTCTACCCATTTTGACCCTCTTACTGGGAATCACAATAGAGGTACTTGTAATTGTGTGGTTAGAAAGAGAAATATCCGCATCGATACAACAACGTATTGGTCCTGAATATGCCGGTCCCCTGGGATTACTTCAAGCTATAGCAGATGGAACTAAGCTAATTTTTAAAGAGGATATCCTGCCATCCCGAGGAGAGATTCCTTTATTTAGCATTGGACCCTCTATAGCAGTCATATCTGTTTTATTAAGTTTTTTAGTTATCCCTTTGGGATATCGTTTTGTTTTATCTGATCTTAGTATTGGTGTTTTTTTATGGATTGCCATTTCAAGTATTGCTCCTATTGGTCTTCTTTTGGCAGGATATAGCTCAAATAATAAATATTCTTTTTTAGGGGGTCTACGAGCGGCTGCTCAATCTATTAGTTATGAAATACCATTAACTTTTTGTGTGCTAGCAATATCTCTACGTGTGATTCGCTAAAATGGGATCTTTTTCCCCTAAAATACATTGAATACTTATCCTCCTTTTCCTTTTCTGTATTCAGGTTGCTAATTTAAACTAGATAGCTATATGAGTGAAACAAAACAGCTTATTAATTTGTAGTAAAAACAAAAAATCTCATTTCCTACGTACAAGAAAAAAGTTGAGTAAACATAAGGAGTGTAAACTCTTTACCCCCAAGGTTGAGATGTTTGATTAGTCATCATATCTTGAAGCGGGCAAGAATAAAGAATTCGCAATATGGAATTCCATTACTAGAATATTTTTAGTTATTACTAAAACTTATAACCATAAGGGAATCCATCAAAAGTTAGTGAAGGATTAGGAACACTAAAGTACATAAAGGATTAGTAATGAGAGAATCTAAATCATTAGACATTTTTCCTCATAAAAGGAATCATAATAAGAACTTGAAATTGGTGGAAATGATCAAGTAGTACTTTCTTCGTATTCCGATCCAGAGTATGTGTCCCATTCACTTGTTAAGGAAATGGCTATCAAAAACGAATTAATCCTTTATTCCTTTTTTTCTTTTTAAGTAGCCCCTTCCCGGGGAAAGGAGAATAGGACAAAAGATATGTAATCCAATACAAAAAAACAAAAAAGGATCTTTATTTATTCTTTCCTTTATCCATATTCCTACAGAATTCCTCATGAACTAATACCCAAATCTTTCCATTTATTAATAGCTATAACGAGTGTTTTATTCCAATATTAAGTTATTACTAAACAAAGAAAAATTTTCATTTTATTATATAAAGGATGAGATCAATTCAGAAGCGCTTTTTTTATTCTAGCAGACGGAATTGCTTTGGTCTAATTTAGGACTTTCCAATCAATTTTCTCTTACCTAATTCTATCTACCCCCAGGGAATAGAAACGAAACAACCTTTTCCTTTTTTCTGATCATAGGGGAGCCGTATGAAACTAAGGTTTCATGTACGGTTTTGGAATAGCGGTGGGAACTGTGATGTTATCATCGACTATGATTATCTAACAGTTCAAGTACAGTTGATATAGTTGAAGCGCAGTCAAAATATGGTTTTTTTGGATGGAATCTTTGGCGTCAGCCTATAGGTTTTCTAGTTTTTCTAATTTCTTCTTTAGCAGAATGTGAAAGATTACCTTTTGATTTACCAGAAGCAGAAGAAGAGTTAGTAGCAGGTTATCAAACCGAATATTCGGGTATTAAATATGGTTTATTTTATCTTGCTTCTTACCTAAATTTATTAGTTTCCTCTTTATTTGTAACAGTTCTCTACTTAGGCGGGTGGAATTTTTCTATTCCCTATATATCCCTTTTTGGATTTTTCCAAATGAATACAATGGTTGGAATTTTGGAAACGATAACAGGTATTCTTATTACATTAACTAAAGCTTTTTTATTTCTCTTCATTTCTATCACAATAAGATGGACTTTACCCAGGATGAGAATGGATCAGTTATTAAATCTTGGATGGAAATTTCTTTTACCCATTTCTCTAGGAAATCTCTTATTAACAACTTCTTCGCAACTAGTTTCACTATAAATAAGATAATACAATAACAGTAAGAATATTTTCAACATAAAAAAAAGTTCTCTCAAACAAGAGAAAGAAACATACCTTTTTCATGGATATTTAGAATATGTTCCCTATGATAACTGGGTTCATTAGTTATGGTCAACAAACAATACGTGCCGCAAGATACATTGGTCAAGGTTTCATAATTACCTTATCCCACACAAATCGTTTACCTATAACGATTCACTACCCTTATGAAAAATCCATTACATCGGAACGTTTCCGGGGACGAATACACTTTGAATTTGATAAATGTATTGCTTGTGAAGTATGTGTTCGCGTATGCCCGATAGATCTACCCCTTGTGGATTGGAGATTTGAAAAGGATATTAAAAAGAAACAATTACTTAATTATAGTATTGATTTCGGAGTTTGTATATTTTGTGGTAACTGCGTTGAATACTGTCCAACAAACTGTTTATCAATGACTGAAGAATATGAACTTTCTACTTATGATCGTCATGAATTGAATTACAATCAAATAGCTTTAAGTCGGTTACCAGTCTCCATAATGGGGGATTACACAATTCAAACAATTAGGAATTCGTCTCAAAGTAAAATAGACGAAGAAAAGTCTTGGAATTCCAGAACAATTACTGATTACTAGGTACGAGAATTTTATTGGTACTAAAATCCAATAGTTTTTTTAGTAACTATAAAGAAAAATGAATAACTACTGCTGATTGCAAATTATTCCTGATTTAAAATGAGAGTAGATTTTCATGATTTCTAACTATACAACTTATATTATACAAAAGAATATCCTAATTCCTTTTTCCTTCCTTAAATCTTTTAGTTTTAGTCAGTTCATGAAAAATTTTATACTATAAATTTCTTCTTATCCATAATGGATTTACCTGGACCAATACATGAGATTCTTGTGCTATTTGGGGGATTTGTTCTTCTACTGGGGGGTCTAGGAGTAGTATTACTTACCAACCCAATTTATTCTGCCTTTTCGCTGGGATTAGTCCTTGTTTGTATATCCTTATTTTATTTTTTATTGAATTCCTATTTTGTAGCTGTCGCACAACTTCTTATTTATGTGGGGGCCATAAATGTCTTGATCATATTTGCTGTAATGTTTGTAAACGGCTCAGAGTGGTCTAAAGATAAGAATTATTGGACTATTGGAGATGGATTTACTTCACTCGTTTGTATAACTATTCCTTTTTCACTAATGACTACTATCCCAGATACGTCATGGTATGGAATTCTTTGGACTACAAGATCAAATCAAATAGTAGAACAGGGTCTTATAAATAACGTTCAACAAATTGGGATTCATTTAGCAACCGATTTTTATCTTCCGTTTGAACTAATTTCCCTAATTCTTCTAGTTTCTTTAATAGGTGCAATTACTATGGCTCGACAATAAGAAATACTTAGAATGAATCAAAATTCTTAGAATTTCAAATCTAAAATAAATAACTAAAGAATCACAATTTTGATTTAGTAAAACCCATCTACTGCCAACACAACAAATACCTTCTTTTCGCTTTTGTTGCGTAATTGTTCTATTCTAATTAAGTGAATCGGTTCAATTCTTGTCTTCATATTGAAATGAATCGCGATTGATAAGGAGTTAATTAATGATGTTTGAGCATGTACTTTTTTTGAGTGTCTATTTATTTTCGATTGGTATCTATGGCTTGATCACAAGCCGAAACTTGGTTAGAGCTCTAATATGTCTTGAACTTATACTGAATTCAATTAATCTAAATCTCGTAACATTTTCTGATCTATTTGATAGTCGCCAATTAAAAGGAGACATTTTCGCAATTTTTGTTATAGCCCTTGCGGCTGCTGAAGCTGCTATTGGACTATCTATTCTTTCTTCCATCCATCGTAACAGGAAATCAACTCGTATCAATCAATCTAATTTTTTGAATAATTAGAGAATCCTCTAAACAAAGGCACATATAATATGGAACATTAAGATGATAGGTTATTTCAGAGTATTCTTTTTTTTACTTATTGAATATTGAATTTTTCCAATTCATTGATATGGTAATTTGAATATTGCAATAATTTATATTGAAAAGATGATAGCCAATTTATTGGCTAATTCGAATTAGTATTATAGAATTCGTATAATTATGCTTGTTGAAGCCTTAAATTCAAGTCTCTTGGCTCTTTTCACGCTTTCTCACAAACAGATTAAGAAAAGAAATATATTGCTGCATTATTTATTAAATTTGGATAAACCATTGTTTCATCTGGTATCTACAATACATCTAACTTATATATAGTACTAATTTCTTTTTTATCAGATAGAAAATTTTTTTTTGAAAAGCAAAATTTATAGATCCAATGTCACATTCTGTAAAAATTTATGATACATGTATAGGATGCACTCAATGTGTACGAGCTTGTCCAACAGATGTATTAGAAATGATACCTTGGGATGGATGTAAAGCCAAGCAAATTGCTTCTGCGCCGAGAACCGAGGATTGTGTGGGGTGTAAGAGATGCGAATCTGCCTGCCCAACGGATTTTTTAAGCGTCCGCGTTTATTTAGGGCCTGAAACAACTCGCAGCATGGCTCTATCTTATTGATACGTTACAAAAAACTCCACTTGAATCGTCTGATTCCTCTTTACCGAAGAAGCCTGTGCTCGAAATAATCGAGCATGGGCTTTTCTGGTCAAAACGTATCTTGTCTTTATTACTTTATCATGAGTTATTTTCCTTGGTTAACAATCCTTGTTGTTTTGCCGATATTTGCAGGTTCATTAATTTTCTTTTTACCTTATAAAGGAAATAAAATAGTTAGATGGTATACTATATCTATTTGTTTATTAGAATTCCTTTTAATGATTTATGCATTCTGTTATCATTTCCAATTGGAGGATCCTTTAATGCAATTAAAGGAGGATTATAAATGGATAGATGTCTTCGATTTCCACTGGAGATTGGGAATCGATGGACTTTCATTAGGATCTATTTTATTGACAGGATTTATCACTACTTTAGCTACTTTAGCGGCTTGGCCAGTTACCCGGAATTCGCGATTATTCTATTTCCTGATGCTAGCAATGTATAGCGGTCAAATAGGATTATTTTCTTCACGAGACCTTTTACTTTTTTTTATCATGTGGGAGTTAGAATTAATTCCTGTTTACTTACTTTTATCCATGTGGGGGGGAAAGAGGCGTCTGTATTCAGCTACTAAGTTTATTTTGTATACTGCAGGCGGTTCTATTTTTTTCTTAATCGGAGTTCTGGGTATGGGCTTATATGGTTCCAACGAACCGGGATTAGATTTAGAAAGATTGATTAATAAATCATACCCTGCAACATTGGAAATACTATTATACTTTGGCTTCCTTATTGCTTATGCTGTCAAATTGCCTGTTATACCTCTGCATACGTGGTTACCAGATACCCATGGGGAAGCGCATTACAGTACATGTATGCTTTTAGCGGGAATCTTATTAAAGATGGGAGCATACGGATTGATTCGGATTAATATGGAATTGTTACCTCATGCTCATTATCTACTTTCTCCGTGGTTAGTAATAATAGGAGCCGTGCAAATAATCTATGCAGCTTCAACTTCTCTTGGTCAACGAAATTTCAAAAAAAGAATAGCCTATTCCTCTGTATCTCACATGGGTTTCATAATTATAGGAATTGGTTCCATAACCAACATTGGGCTAAATGGAGCTATTTTACAAATATTATCCCATGGATTTATTGGTGCTACACTTTTTTTCTTGGCGGGAACGGCCTGTGATAGAATGCGTCTTGTTTATCTCGAAGAACTAGGGGGGATATCTATCCCAATGCCAAAAATTTTTACCATGTTTAGTAGCTTTTCAATGGCTTCTCTTGCCTTGCCAGGAATGAGCGGTTTTGTTGCAGAATTGGTAGTATTTTTTGGACTAATTACTAGTCCAAAATTTATGTTAATGGCAAAAATGCTAATTATTTTTGTCATGGCAGTTGGAATGATATTAACTCCTATTTATTTATTATCCATGTTACGTCAAATGTTCTATGGATACAAGCTATTTCATGTTCCAAACGCAAATTTTTTGGATTCTGGACCGCGAGAACTTTTTATTTTAGTCTGTATCTTTTTACCAGTAATAGGAATTGGCATTTATCCAGATTTTGTTCTCTCGCTATCCGTTGACAAGGTAGAAGCTCTCTTATCCAATTATTATCCTAAATAGGATTTTTTTTTAACTATTCCACTCTATATTTCATTGTGGAAAATCAAAAAACTCAGAAAAAAGTAAAAAATTCTAATTAGATTTAGATCTATCTCCAATTTTTGAGAACCCCTTGAACCTCTTTTCAAAGGGTTCTCAAATTCAAACAAATTTATTAAAGTTTTATGTTATGTAATCATTTAGATGGTAATGTAAATGAACCATAACTATGTAAACCTATTCCTAATAGATTGATACCAAAATAGCAGATCCAAATTATAAGAAATCCTATCGAAGCTACAAGTGCTGAATTCGTACCTTTCCAATTTGGATTTGTTCTACTATGTAAATAAATTGCAAATATGGTCCAGGTAATAAAAGCCCAAGTTTCCTTAGGATCCCAATTCCAATAGGATCCCCACGCCTCATTAGCCCATACTGCTCCACAAAGAATACCTATGGTTAAAAGGATAAACCCTAGACTAATGACACGATAACTCCAAGAATCCAAACGCTCAGTTAATTGATATTTGTAATAATTTGGAAATGCGGGAAAAGAGGTGTTTTTTAAAACACTTCTTTTTTCATAGAAATATTCAATCTCACTAAAGAAAAATGTTTTAAGTAAAACATTCTTTTTAGAAAAGAAATCGAAATTCTTTCGAAATCTAATGATTAAAAGAGCAGCAGATAATAAGGATCCACACAAAAGAGTTGCATAGCTTAGTAACATCATACTGACATGCATCATTAACCACTGAGATTGTAGAGCAGGTACTAGTATTGTAGATTGATGCATTTCAGTTAAAAGGCCCGATGTGGCAAAGCCTTGCGTTAAAATAGTACTTGGCGTAATTATAGTGCTTAAATCATTTTTAGCATTCTGTATCTTAGGAATAGTATTAAGAATATACAGAGCCCATGAAAGGAAGATCAATGACTCATATAAATTACTTAATGGAAAATGTCCCGAAGAAACCCAACGAGAAATTAAAAATCCTGTTATAGAAAAAAAAGTCGCTATCATTCCTTTTTCTGACGAATCACGTAACCCCCTAAGTTCACGAACTAATAAGGTTATCAAATAAATCGTAATTACAATTGAAATGGTTGAGAAAGATATATGAATTAGTATATGTTCTAAAGTTGCAAATAGCATAAGGAGAAGGTCCCTTTACAAAATTGGAAATTTCGAATTGAATCCATTTTCTAGTCTATTGTATTCTTTTTCGAGAATGCCGCCACTCGGACTCGAACCGAGATGCTTGAGCACTGCTTCCTAAGAGCAGCGTGTCTACCAATTTCACCATGGCGGCTAACTTTTAAAAATAGTTAACTTAAAAAAATAATAGTTATTTTCTCGCGAATCGTCGAGATTAGGAGAATCCATAGAATTTATGAACATTAGAATTTTATCATTAAATATAAAGAATTTCATATTTTCGAAAAATTTCTAGAATGAACGCCCTTACGCTCCTATTAATATGATTTACCGGTGCTAAACCAATTTTTTTGTGAATTTTGAATAAGATAGGTAGAGGTTGTAAATCCTATTGCAACAATACTCCACTTTTGATAATAGAATCCTCATAAAAATAAAATAATACGAGGATTCTATTATCAAAAGTTCTTTGATAGTGAGTACACAATATACCAAAAACTTTTGTTCTATATAACTGAACGGTTAGTTCTAAGAATATTGTACCGAAGAATGCGACACATAAAAGTGGATTCATTATTTAATATGAATGAAAAATTCAGATTAATTAATGGAAATTTTTTTAGAATAGGTCAATTCAGATTATTAAAAACCTTATTATTTGTTTGTTGCCCAGAAAAACCCTTTGGTTTTGGATACTCGTTGCCACTAGAAAATGATCTTGATTTGGCTAAAGAATAACATTGTACTATGGAAAAATAAGTTTTTTTTTTCCAAAGATTTTTACGAATACGCTTTTTTGACATCGAAGTACGTTTTTTTGGAACTGCCATTCAAAAAGGGATTACTTTTTCTAGTTGTATGTGAAAGACATCTATTGCTGGAAATCAATCCTTCTTTCTTTTTTTTCTTAGTATTTATACTTAGATACTGAAAGACACTTAAATTCTAAATTATTTTTTATTCCATTTTGTCTAATGTGGATAAGACAGGAGTTTTTTCGCGTATTTTTCATATATATTTTAGACTTTATTTTAATAATATAGAATATATCCTTGTATATATTCTATACAAGGATTTTCTATTTAAATCAATTTCTATATCAAATAGACTTATTGAAATATAAGGTATGGGGATAAGCCCCATATAAGATGGGGAGATAAAAACAAGGGAAAATTTAAATAGTTAATTTAATTAAGTTAAGAATGGTATTTCATAATTGAATTCCAATTGAAATAAAAAATATTTAGTCTCTTAAACAAGACATTCTAAAACTTAGATAATTTTCGTCATTAGGCTTTCCGTTTTATATGAAGTAAGAAATAGTTGAGAATTTCAATTTCCTATAAATATAGGTTTTTTGGAATTCAATCAATTACGAAATCAAAAAAGAGAGCTATTTCATTTTAACAGAAAGAAATAAAAAAATAAATAGAAATGAAAATTATTCAATCTTTTTTTTGTGTTTTTAATTTCTTCAGAAAAAGATAAGAATAGGTTTGGTGAATCGGAAACAATTTTATTTTCTAGAAAATTGAACTAAAAATTTCAACTAAAAATTGCTATTTTTTTTCTTATGGAACATACATATCAATATGCCTGGGTAATCCCTCTTCTCCCACTTCCAGCTATTATGTCAATGGGGTTTGGACTTTTTCTTATTCCGACAGCAACAAAAAATCTTCGTCGCATATGGGCTTTTCCTAGTGTTTTACTCTTAAGTATAGCTATGGTATTCTCAGTTCACCTGTCTATTCAACAAATAAATGGAAGTTCGATCTATCAATATCTATGGTCTTGGACCATCAATAATGATTTTTCCTTAGAATTTGGATACTTGATTGACCCCCTTACTTCTATTATGTTAATACTAATTACTACTGTAGGAATCTTGGTTCTTATTTATAGTGATGATTATATGTCTCATGATCAAGGATATTTGCGATTTTTTGTTTATATAAGTTTTTTTAATACTTCCATGTTAGGTTTGGTTACTAGTTCAAATTTGATACAAATTTATTTTTTTTGGGAACTTGTGGGAATGTGTTCCTATTTATTGATAGGTTTTTGGTTTACACGGCCAATTGCAGCCAGTGCTTGTCAAAAAGCTTTTGTAACTAATCGTGTAGGGGATTTTGGTCTCTTATTAGGAATTTTAGGTTTTTTTTGGATAACAGGTAGTTTAGAGTTTCGGGATTTGTTCAAAATAGCTAATAATTGGATTCCTAATAATGGGATTAATTCTTTACTTACTACTTTGTGCGCTTTTTTATTATTCCTTGGTGCAGTTGCAAAATCCGCACAATTTCCTCTTCACGTATGGTTACCCGATGCTATGGAAGGACCCACTCCCATTTCGGCTCTTATACACGCAGCAACTATGGTTGCTGCGGGGGTTTTTCTTCTAGCTCGACTTCTTCCTCTTTTCATATCTCTACCTTTGATAATGAGTTTAATTTCTTTAGTTGGTACAATAACACTCTTCTTAGGAGCTACTTTAGCTCTTGCTCAGAGAGATATTAAAAGAAGCTTAGCCTATTCTACAATGTCTCAATTGGGTTATATGATGTTAGCTTTAGGTATAGGTTCTTATCAAGCTGCTTTATTCCATTTGATCACTCATGCTTATTCGAAAGCGTTATTATTCTTGGGATCCGGATCCGTTATTCATTCAATGGAACCTCTTGTTGGATATTCACCAGATAAAAGTCAGAATATGGTTCTTATGGGTGGTTTAAGAAAATACGTTCCAATTACAAGAACAACTTTTTTATGTGGTACACTTTCTCTTTGTGGTATTCCACCTCTTGCTTGCTTCTGGTCCAAAGATGAAATCCTTAGTAATAGTTGGTTGTATTCACCCTTTTTAGGAATAATAGCCTCTTTTAGTGCGGGATTAACTGCATTTTATATGTTTCGGATATATTTACTTACTTTTGATGGGTATTTACGTGTTCATTTTCAAAAGTATAGTAATACTAAAGAAGGTTCATTGGGTTCAATATCCTTATGGGGAAAAAGTATACCCAAAGGGGTTAATAGACATTTTGTTTTATCAACAATGAATAGTGGAGTTTCTTTTTTTTCGCAAAATATACCAAAAATTTATGGTAATACGAGAAATAGGATAGGATCTTTTAGTACTCCGTTCGGGATTAAAAAAACTTTAGTCTATCCTTATGAAACGGGAAATACTATGCTATTTCCGCTTCTTATATTACTGCTTTTTACTTTGTTTATTGGATCCATAGGAATCAATTTTGATAATGGAGTAATGGGTAATGGAATATCGAAGTTAACCATATTATCAAAGTGGCTAACCCCTTCAATAAGCCTTTTCCAAGAAAGTTCTAATTCTTCCATAAATTCATATGAATTTATCACTAATGCAATTTATTCTGTAAGTTTAGCTATTTTTGGTCTATTCATAGCATATATCTTCTATGGATCCGCTTATTCTTTTTTTCAGAATTTAAATTTTATAAATTCCCTTTTAAAAGGAAATGCCAAAAAGAACTTTTTGCATCAAGTAAAAAAGAAGATATACAGTTGGTCATATAATCGTGGTTACATAGATGTTTTCTATAGTAGAGTCTTTATCCTGGGTATAAGAAGATTAGCCGAACTAACGCATTTTATCGATAAAGGTGTTATTGATGGGATTATCAATGGAGTAGGTCTTGCTGGTTTTTGTATAGGAGAGGAAATTAGATATGTAGGGGGAGGGCGAATATCCTCTTATCTATTCTTTTTTTTATGTTATGTATCTTTGTTCATATCCTTTCTTTCTTAATTCATTATTCCATGAATTCCTCAAAACGAGGCTCATCAAAATGCAAAATCTAAGACTACTATAAGACTACTAATTAATAAAATAAGAAAAAAATTCGAACGATTAAATTACTTCTCCCGAATATCCAACTGACTTATTAATTTCTTATAACGTACTCTATTTTTCTTTGCCAAATAAGCCAGCAAACGTTGACGTTTTCCCAAAAGTCTTCGTAGACCTCTTTCTGATGAAAAATCTTTTTTGTGTAATTCCAAATGTGAAGCAAGTCTCCGTATCTTATTGGTGAA